TGATATTGATCCGATTCGATATCATCGAGATGTAATTCATCCCATTGAATTTACAAGCGAAAGATTTATTATCTCTATGGGATTAACTCCCGAGTTATTGCGAATTAAAGAAAAATGAAACAATGAGATTATGGAAGTAAATATTCTCGCATTTATTGCTACTGCACTGTTTATTCTAGTTCCTACCGCTTTTTTACTTATAATATACGTAAAAACAGTCAGCCAAGGTGATTAATTTGAATTAAACTTGACTTTTTAGTTCTTATCAATAATTGAAGAGAAGAAAGGGATTCAAATTTCGCGTCTTAAATGAAATGGGCAGACTAGAATTAGCCGTATTCTATGAGATACGATAGTATGGTAGAAAGAAATATCTGAATCTTTCTACCATACTATCCATACTATAACTACTATTGTTATTGTAGTGTATAAAGGTGTATTGTAATCCAAGTTAATTTAATAGAGATCAATCTACAATAGTATCGTCATATTCCTATATATCGATGTATATATATGGATATCAATTACATATTATATATATAATGTATATAGTGCCCCCCCCCAATTCTATTTCTTTGCTTTATACATCTGTCTTGTATTTAATTTGTGTTGATTTCAATTAATTAGAAATGATCGAAAAGCGACGCGTACGATTCTAATTCCCGGATTGCTGATTATTTTCAATATGAATCCCGATCAAAAGAATCAAAGGCCTCTTCGATGGGTATAATAAAAGAAAATAAAGTAATCTTTTTATTAGCATTCCGACGAAGAAGTCATTGATCGATCAGTTGACAGATGATCCATGGAAACTTCTTCGGATTTCGAAAAAAAGGGGGAAAGGGTTAGTAAACCTCGTCAATTTTTAACGTTTGAACAGTGAGTTCAATAAAACAAACACAACATAAATAAAATTTCCCAAATATTAAAACAAACAGGAAGTGCGCAATATGTGACTCGCCCAAGACAATATTTTAGTCTGTGTAGTATCTCGTTAGGCAACTACTATGCCTGTGTTGTTTCCGATAGAAAATGTGTATCTACGTAATGTAATAACAGAACTATTTTCTCTTTGAATAATAAAAGGGGAAACAAAAAAGTCAAATAAAAAAAGTTCAGCTCTTCCTCACGGTCCATATCTAATTTTGGTAAGAGTCGGTTCATCGAAATAGAAAATTGATCAAGAATTCGGTTGGAATAAATTTACTACCATTTGTATTTCTTTTACTTTGTATTCTTTTTACTTTCGAAATACGAACACGGAAATAATTTAAATATTTGTTTGATTGAAAGAGTATTCTTCATATATATTATTCATAAACTACATTACTACACTAAAACCCAAGAAAATTTTGAAATACAGATATTTTTTATTTCTATTTCAATTTAAAAATTGAATTTTAAATTGAAATAGTGTTGAAATAGTGAAATTTCAACTAAAAAAAGCTTTTCGGAACTGAAAGATTTATAAAAAAAATTGATACAGTTTAATTCCTAAACTCAATTAGTAGTATTTCTAGAGTCCACTTCTTCCCCATACTACGAGTGAAAGGGAAAATGTAAAGACTACCATTAAAGCAGCCCAAGCGAGATTTACTATATCCATGTGAATTATGTCCCCTATCTCTATGAAGGAATTATTGAATTATTGTTCACTAATAAATAATAGTGGAATCACTGACGCAGAGTCAAAAAGTAATTCTGACCTAACATCGTTGATGAAACAATCCAATAAATCCAATTATAACTTCTAAGAGGGTCTTATAAGATTTCTAGTATAATCAGAAAAGGTTAAGCACAAGCAAAATATGCGGAGACCCCCTTGGAAGTATCAAAGAAATGATACTAATATGTAGAAATAATAAAAATCTATTCTTTCTTTTGTTGCCCTTCATTAAGTTAAGTAAAAACTTATAGAAGAAAAGTAGATCACTACCTAGCCCATACCCTATTTCTTTCCCATTTTGTTTTGATCTAATCCTTACCGTCTCCTTAATTGTCTCTATGAAAACAATCGGAGGACGTCCTATTATGTTCTGTTCTTGACTAGAGGTTAACGAAAAAAGAATAAAAGTATCTAAGTAAAAGCCAATTACCCATTCAATCGAATTAATATTGATTGAATGCCGGAGTACTCAAAGACTTTGATGAATATGTATACTAAAGTATCTTCTGGCCTTTCCGCAACTAAAAATGGAATTCTATTTCCGTCCTGCTATCCAATCTAATTCAAAACCCGGCCCGTAGACACTCCATTGCTAATGGAAGGACTATCACGATTTATCATATCAGTTTCCTCCGTTTGCTTCCGCTGGAAAAAATTTTCCAAATTATATCAGCAAAACAGAAGAAGGTATGTCGATTCTTTTGGTGATTAGGCGACACCCGGATTTGAACTGGGGAAAAAGGATTTGCAGTCCCCCGCCTTACCGCTCGGCCATGCCGCCAAAACGATACCAAATCCAAATCTCTGAAAAAATTTTCCTTTTGCCTTCTTATT